GATTCTTATCAAAGAAAGACAGGATTAACTGAGGCTGTTCAAACAGGCATAGGCCAACTAAACGGTATTCCCGTCGCAATCGGGGTTATGGATTTTCAGTTTATGGGGGGTAGTATGGGATCGGTAGTTGGGGAGAAAATCACCCGTTTGATTGAGTACGCTACTAATCAATTTCTACCTCTTATTATAGTTTGTGCTTCCGGGGGGGCACGCATGCAAGAAGGAAGTTTGAGCTTGATGCAAATGGCTAAAATATCTTCTGCTTTATATGATTATCAATCAAATAAAAAGTTATTCTATATATCAATCCTTACATCTCCTACTACTGGTGGGGTGACAGCTAGTTTTGGTATGTTGGGGGATATCATTATTGCTGAACCCAATGCCTACATTGCATTTGCGGGTAAAAGAGTAATTGAACAAACATTGAATAAAACAGTACCTGAAGGTTCACAAGCAGCGGAATATTTATTCCAAAAGGGCTTATTCGATCTAATCATACCACGTAATCCTTTAAAAAGCGTTCTGAGTGAGTTATTTCAGCTCCACGCTTTCTTTCCTTTGAATCAAAATTCAATCAAGTAGAACACTAAGTTCTATTATTTTATTTGTATTGAACAAGTAGTTAGTTTATCGGAATCCAAGTCAAAATCAGACGAATGGAATTTTCTTTGTTGACATAAGATCGAATTCTCGAATTGTAGAAAGAAAAGTTGCAGATCACTCTTTTTTTTTTTATCTATATTCCTGCCAATAATTTATAAGAAACTTTTTCTTTCTTAAATTAGAAGAGAAGAACAAAAGACGAAGAAAAGGATAATAAGAAAGGCTATTCTCATATATATTTTTCATGAAGAAAGATGAAGAAGTCCATTATAGACTCACTTAGATATTAGATAGATAATTAGATCTATACTAATTAGAATTGACTAAATACTCATTTCTAATAAATAGAATTATGAATTAATAATAATGTAATAATTACAATTCTGAATTATAATTATTATAAGATATCTTTAGAAATAACAGGTACAAATAGTAAATCGAGGTACCCATTCTATGACAACTTTCAACTTTCCCTCTGTTTTTGTGCCTTTAGTGGGCCTAGTATTTCCGGCAATTGCAATGGCTTCTTTATCTCTTCATGTTCAAAAAAATAAGATTGTTTAGATCCGGTGGTACCAAATCTCATCCATTTTTCTTAGACTTGTATCATAACACAGATATCTATTTAGGGGGATATGATCTAACATGCGGCTTTCGCCAAACATAAAGGAAAAGCTCTTATGCCTGCCGAACCATGATATATGGGTAAATTAATTCTACCTATTTTCAAATAGATCAGGATTGCCGGATGGCTGAAATGTAAAGTCAGTGTATCTGTATGTATGTCGATATCTATACTGGGATCATACGAAGGGTATGTTCTTATTTTAGATCTAACCAATTTGATGAATTACTCCTAAAGGTTCACATCAAACTAGTGCTAGTTGATGAGAGTTACTTCGGAAACAAAAAGAGTAAAGTCAAATTCATTTGGTGTATTCTCTCAATTCCAATAAAATGCAACCGGATCAAGTATGAATTGTCGATCAGAACATATATGGATAGAACCTATAACGGGGTCTCGAAAAACAAGTAATTTCTGCTGGGCCGTTATCCTTTTTTTAGGTTCATTAGGATTCTTATTGGTTGGAACTTCCAGTTATCTTGGTAGAAATTTGATATCTTTATTTCCGTCTCAGCAAATCCTTTTTTTTCCACAAGGGATTGTGATGTCTTTCTATGGGATCTCAGGTCTCTTTATTAGCTCTTATTTGTGGTGCACAATTTCGTGGAATGTAGGTAGTGGTTATGATCGATTTGATAGAAAAGAAGGAATAGTGTGTATTTTTCGTTGGGGATTTCCTGGAAAAAATCGTCGCATTTTCCTCCGATTCCTTATAAAAGATATTCAGTCCGTCAGAATAGAAGTTAAAGAGGGTATTTATGCTCGTCGTGTTCTTTATATGGACATCAGAGGCCAGGGGGCCATTCCTTTGACTCGTACTGATGAGAATTTGACTCCACGGGAAATTGAACAAAAAGCTGCGGAATTGGCCTATTTCTTGCGTGTACCAATTGAAGTATTTTGAGAAATGAGCTGAAGAATGAATGCTTTCTCAGCAGGAGGGAAAAACGCAAAAATCCTTTCTATAACATAACTTAACTGAAGTTTATTCAGAACGCTCATTCGAGCCAAAGTAGACGTATACGGAACAACCATAAAACAAAACTCTTTTTGTGGTCTTTTATGTGTATTGAAATATACACAACTAAATTCAATAACAAAATAAGTAACAAATCGAAATAATAGATTCCTCTCAGATATCAAACCATTTCAAAATAAAAAATTGTACCTTTTTTTGAAGTCCAATATTTGTTGGAATTTAGACTTTAGATTCAGATAGATCCTATCTTGTAAATTATTTTTGTCAATCGACGTTTCTTTTTATACTTT